CTAGTTATTTCGGTTTTCTACTAGCAGCTTTAACTATAACCTCGGTTATATTTATTGGTCTAAGCAAAATACGACTTATTTGAAATTAATTGAATGAAGATTTTTTTATAAAAAGGAGTTCTGTGGTATTTCATATGTTCGGTAGTTCCCTACCGGGTTAATTACCCAATTTTGGTCATTGAGATTCATCGGCAATACAGATTAAGAGCTAGGAATAGCTAGTACCTCTCTTTTCTCCCTTTAAAAAATGAAAATAAAAGAAAATTGAAATGATTGAAGTTTTTTTATTTGGAATCGTCTTAGGTCTAATTCCTATTACTTTGGCTGGATTATTCGTAACGGCTTATTTACAATACAGGCGTGGTGATCAGTTGGACTTTTGATTAATTAACATCTCTTTTTTTACTGACCTCCTTCTTGCTTTCATATGCGGGAGGTCTAATTCAGATTGCTGCTCAATTATTTGCGAACAGTGGAATTTTGACACAATCTAATAAACAAGAATTAAATCACGCTCTGTAGGATTTGAACCTACGACATTGGGTTTTGGAGACCCACGTTCTACCGAACTGAACTAAGAGCGCTTTTCTTGTTTTTTCTAAAAAACGAAAAGGCTATAAACTATAAAGAAGACATTCTTTAACCCGAATAGATTTTGTACGTATATACTATATCATAGTATATCATAAATTTCAGAATTATATGTATGTCCAATTTTATTAAAAAAAAGATAGATCTAAAATAGATCCCTCGTTACTGCTCAGAAGAGCAGTAATAGGTAGGGATGACAGGATTTGAACCCGTGACATTTTGTACCCAAAACAAACGCGCTACCAAGCTGCGCTACATCCCTTTCAATTGGTTTACAGTGTCATTGTAGAGAATTCCTGCCTTGTTTTCCACATCCTTCTTCTTTTTTTTTTTTTTGTCTCATATCAGATAACAAACATATAATTAAAAAATTACTTTTTTTACGAAATTTCTATCAATTTAAATTTTACATAAAAGGAGTTTCCATTTGAAAATGGAATCTATAAGATTGTTCTAGTAGACAATATTTCAATTCTAATTTTGAAAATGGGAGGGTTACGTATACAAGAACTTCTTAACTACATGTACATCTGTAGTTATATATATTACTATATATAAATATAATGTAATACAAAAAAGAAGAAAGAAGGAGGATTTCAAATGCGAGATCTAAAAACATATCTTTCCGTAGCGCCGGTACTAAGTACTCTATGGTTCGTTTCATTAGCAGGTTTATTAATAGAGATTAATCGTTTATTTCCAGATGCATTAACATTTCCCTTTTTTTAATTCTAGTTATTAACATCAGAAAGGGTGAAAAATTTTAGAGATACAACCAACGATCTGGGACTAATTATCCCCCCCACCTTTTTCTAATTCATTCTAAAAAAAATTAGAAAAAAAGGTGGGTTCAGGATTTATTAATAGAACAAAAAAAGGGTGTTGCTAGGGAAACAGTATCCTACGAGATACTTAAAAAAATACTGTACAAAGATTTTAAATTTAGTTTTCAAAAAATCATTGTATTGCTTATTATTTTATTTTTTTTTAATTACTAAATAATATTCATTGCAACAAAATATTTCCTAATTTTTTTTAGTTAACAGCTTCTATTTTTTTGGTTCTTGTTCTTTCTGGATCCTAAAAATAAAATAGAAGATTGGGGTGAATCATAAATCCAAAGGAGGTTTCATGGCCAAGGGTAAAGATGTTCGAGTAACAATTATTTTGGAATGTACCTGTTGTGTTCGAAATGATATTAAGAAGGAATCGGCGGGAATTTCCAGATATATTACTCAAAAGAATCGGCATAACACCCCTAGTCGATTGGAATTGAGAAAATTCTGTCCCTATTGTTATAAACATACAATTCACGGGGAAATCAAGAAATAGATAAAATTGAGTGCTTGTATGTCAACTGTTATTTTAAGAACAGGAATAATAGTAGTATCTATATATATATTACATATATATAAATATAAACAAATAAATCAATAGAAATAAATCTAATCCTCTATTCTTAATTCTATATAGAAACTCTATCCTACTATAGAATATAAATAGAATATAAATAAGAATATAAATAGAATATAAATAGAAATCGTTAGAATATAAATAGAATATAAATAGAAATCGTTTTTATTTTGATCCGATCAAAATAGGATTTTAGAGATAAGGAATAAAAAAATTATGAATAAATCTAAGCGACTTTTTACTAAATCCAAGCGATCTTTTCGTAGGCGTTTGCCCCCGATCCAATCGGGGGATCGAATTGATTATAGAAACATGAGTTTAATTAGTCGATTTATTAGTGAACAAGGAAAAATATTATCTAGACGGGTGAATAGAGTGACTTTAAAACAACAACGATTAATTACTATTGCTATAAAACAAGCTCGTATTTTATCTTTGTTACCTTTTCTTAATAATCAGAAACAATTTGAAAGAAGTGAGTCGACCCCTAGAACTACTAGCCTTAGAACCAGAAAAAAATAGACTTATTCTTCAATTGAATAACAATTCAAAACTTAAGGAATTAAAAAATAGATTAATTTTTTGTTCGAAAAATCCAATCAAGAATCAAAATTTGATTGTTACGTCTGTGTCTGTCAGAAAAAAAAAAAAGAATCGTCGAAAATAAAAACTCTTTTTTTAGCGACTATATACCCTCGTTTTGTTTTTTATAATACTAATTTCTACTCTACCTTCCCGAGCTCATTCTCCTTAGAACTATATTTCAAATATTTTAGTGGGTTTCCTCCAACCCCCCTATTTTTTGATCTCATTCGAAATCGTATAAAGACAACTCCTATTTAATAGAGCTATTTGTGCAAGTATTTTCCGATTAAGAAGTAATTGCTTCTTGTACAGATTGTGTATGAATCTATTATAACTATAGAATACCCCCGTTTCGTGAATTACGGCATTTATTCGAGTGATCCATAAACGCCGAAAATCTCTTTTTCTTTTACCCCTATCCCGATGAGCCGAAACTAAAGCTCTTATTCTCTGTTGAGTCATAGTTCGTGTAAGTCGTGAATGAGCCCCTCGAAAGCTGGATGCAAATAAACGAAGTTTTGTTCTGCGCCTCCGAGCTATATATCCGCGTTTAATTCTAGTCATTGAATAAATCAAACTTTGATGAATAACTAATTCTTTTTTTAGTTATTCTTTTCCCCTTTACTAGTCTATTAATAACCACACGAATTATTCCAATGTATAAAAAAAAATTCCAATGGCTTTTGCTACTCTAACCTTCCCCACCACTATTTTTTGCTAGGTACTTTGCTTTGAAAGGAGAAATAGCCTTGATACTTAATATAAAAAATAGAATAACTACAAAAAGTAGTAAATATAAATGGATAAATAGTGGGTTCCATCGTTTATATGGTTACTTCTAAAACGGTGAGGTCCTCTCTATACACCGGAGCTCCTTCTTTTAATTAATAAATACTATTGGTAACTTGTACAATTCACATTCTTTGGCTCTACCCCATGAATATTCCAGTAATAGGTCTTTCACAATGAGATCCACTTTATACAGTAACGGTATTTCATTTTAAAAATTGATTAGGTCGTTTACCCTGTTAGTCCGTTCTTTTCTTTCAAGAGTGGTTTTTAATAAAAAAAAGTAATTTCCCCCCGCTTAATGGATAACCATTTGTTATCATTGGGGGTTTTCTAAAAAATGGAGTTGATTGGATTTGCACCAATGTAAACCATAAGTTTCAGACACAATAGAAGATATGAGCGATTTAGCTTTTTTAAATAATGAATCGAGTTCCTACATTATATTTTATTCAAAGGTACTGATCCTTTATATTTAAAAAAGAATTTACTTTTGTGTCTCAGTCTATGATCTAAACGAGTCGCACATACACCCGAGTACATGTTCCTCGTCGCTGAGGGCATCCCCGAAGCGCTGGGGATTTCGTGACATTTCGGATTGGCTGTCTTGTATTTCTAATAAGTTGTTTAATAGTTGGCATACGGAATCATATAAATAATGGGCTGGTTTAGATTGGTTCTAACCGGCTAATTCTGAATTACTTCTCTTCAATATATTTTTTTTATATTGAAGAGAATATGAAACTATACCTTTAATCTAAAAAGATATAAAATGATAAATTGTAGATTTGCATGAAATCGCTCCTATTTTTTATTGAACCGCTACAAGATCAACAATTCCATGAGCTTGGGCTTCTGTTGCTGACATAAAAACATCCCTTTCCATGTCTTCGGATACAACCCATATAGGTTTGCCCGTTCTTTGTACATAAACCCTTGTGATGGTTTCGCGAAGTTTTAGTAGTTCTTCCGCTTCCAAGATAAATTCTCCCGTTTGTGCCTCATAAAACGAACTAGCGGGTTGATGGATCATTACCCTGATGATATAATAGAAAAGGTTCTTATATTTCGCAGAACGAGGCGAGATAACTAAAAAAGCAGAGAAATTTTAAAAACCGTACAGGCTTTTTTGTGCATTGCATACGGCTCCACAATGGAATTTACGTTTTTTTGACCTTTATTTTCGGCGAACGAAAACAAAATATAGGTTGTATTATACGCAGATCCATAAATGATCCAATTACCATCCTTCTTTTTTGTAGGAGTTAAAAAAATACTATGATGGTTCCGTTGCTTTATATATCATTTTTTTGATTCGTCTATGATTCAGCAATCCCAAAGTGTCTTTTTTATTTTTTAATATAAATTTTGTAAATAAGCTTCCGGTGTGAAAACAAAGTTTGTGACGCTGAGATGTGCCCGAATAGGTAAGATATCATTTGAAATACCCCTTCCTTATCTCATACTACTCTTTCAATATATAATCTAATTTTATTTTTTTTTATCTCAAAAATTTCATATCGAATTCGAAGTGCCATGCTATTATTACTTAACTAATTCATATTTCCGGTGGCGAAGGCATAGTATTTTTTCTCTAAAATTAAAAAACTCATTGGCGCCAAGCGTGAGGGAATGCTATACGTTTGGTAATTGCCCCTCCGACTAGGATAAAGGATGCTATTGAAGCAGCCAATCCCATGCATATTGTCTGTACATCGGGTCGCACAAATTGCATAGTATCATAAATAGCCATTCCAGATATTACCCATCCGCCAGGAGAGTTTATAAACAAATAAAGATCTTTGGTATCCTTTTCTATACTGAGATATATCATAAGACTAATAAGTTGATTCGAGATTTCGGTATCAACTTCTTGGCCTAAAAAAAATAATCTTTCTCGATAAAGTCGGTTGATTAGGATAAAATTTTATTCCTTAGGAGCCGTACAGGCACCTTTTGATGCATACGGTTCAATAAAAATTGTGAAAAAATCAATGTGTCGATTCCAACCCCTTTTTTTTCATAGAAGGCTTTTCTTTCTAACTTTTAAGGGAAGGGCTTGCTCCCTTTTTAAAAGTAAAAGAAAAAAGACGTTTTTGCCCTTTTATTAGATATTATAATCCTATAATAAAACGATTTATTAAGCCTGTCAGACTAACTGGATTCATTGATATTTTTTTTTCATCGAGATTCAGTTGAAATGGCGATGGTTTTTTCTTGTTCCTGAACGGGCTTCTTCCTTTTTTATTCCATTTTTTAGGTTTATGCTCTACCCCGAGTAAAAGTAAAAATTTGCCCGATTTTTATTTGCACATACAGGACAAATGAACCAAATACCGCGTCTTTTTTTTTTTTTACTACTCCTTCTTTTTTTTTTCAATTCATTTCTTTCACATGTCTTCTGTCAAATAGTCACTAAATTTTTAATTATATTATTTTATTTGATCAACAGTTTTAGATCACCCTGTTTAAATTTTTTGTATTTTTTAATATAAATTTTTATCATAATTTTGCATATCATAACAAGTAGTAATTATAAAAATATTATATATTAATTATCAATTGGGTTTTTGCTAAACGGAGCCTGGATACTTCATTTTATTAGTCCAATCACGTAAACCATAAAAATTTTTGATAATCTAATATCAATCTAAATACTCCCTGCATTTAATTCCACTTTATTTTTTGCGCTTCGCGTTACAAATTTTTGATAATTAAATCAATCTTTTTGGACGAAACAGAGGATATCTCGATCGAGGGAGAAAACGGGAAAATCCCGTATAGCCCAATATATCTGACAAGTCGCACTATATGTCAACCCAAGATGTATCTCCTTCTCCAGGACTTCGAAAAGGTACTTTTGGAACGCCAATAGGCATGAAATGAAAAAAAAGAGAATGAAGTTCTCTATTTCACTTTGATGTGGAAACGTAAGACTGGGGTTTCATTTTTTAATAATATTATCCTTTTTTTCCTACTTTATTAATCATATTTAATACATAAGTTGAATAAGCTAAAATAAAATATAAAATAAAAGTAAAGTAAGAGAGAATGAAAAAAATAAAGGAAATTTTTTACGAACGGGCTTCTGAATGATGAACAACAATAGCTATCTTGGTTCATATAAAATAGGATTCACCCCCATTGCGTATTGGTACTTATCGGATATAGAATAGATCCGCTTCCCTTTTTTCCTATGAATCGAATTGTTCCATTATTACTAACAGAATAGAACAAATATTAATCCTTTCTCCGAAATAATTACCTAAAAAGGGGGGTCCGTAGCACAGTTTTTTCCAATGCAATAAAGTTACATAGTGTCTATTTTTCGTTGATAAAGGGGTATTTCCATGGGTTTGCCTTGGTATCGTGTTCATACTGTTGTATTGAATGATCCCGGTCGTTTGCTTTCTGTTCATATAATGCATACCGCTCTGGTTGCTGGTTGGGCCGGTTCGATGGCTCTATATGAATTAGCTGTTTTTGATCCCTCCGACCCTGTTCTTGATCCAATGTGGAGACAAGGTATGTTCGTTATACCTTTCATGACTCGTTTAGGAATAACCAACTCATGGGGCGGTTGGAATATTACAGGAGGGACTATAACGAACCCGGGTCTTTGGAGTTACGAAGGGGTAGCCGCAGCACATATCGTGTTTTCTGGCTTATGCTTCTTGGCATCTATTTGGCATTGGGTATATTGGGATCTAGAAATCTTTTGTGATGAACGTACAGGAAAACCTTCTTTGGATTTGCCTAAGATTTTTGGAATTCATTTATTTCTTTCAGGAGTGGCTTGCTTTGGTTTTGGCGCATTTCATGTAACAGGATTATTTGGTCCTGGAATATGGGTATCCGACCCTTATGGACTAACCGGAAAGGTCCAACCCGTAAATCCGGCGTGGGGCGTGGAGGGTTTTGACCCTTTTGTTCCGGGAGGAATAGCCTCTCATCATATTGCAGCAGGGACGTTGGGTATATTAGCGGGTTTATTCCATCTTAGTGTTCGTCCGCCTCAACGTCTATACAAAGGATTACGTATGGGTAATATTGAAACCGTCCTTTCCAGTAGTATTGCTGCTGTCTTTTTTGCAGCTTTTGTTGTTGCTGGAACTATGTGGTATGGTTCTGCAACTACTCCCATCGAATTATTTGGTCCTACTCGTTATCAATGGGATCAGGGATACTTTCAACAAGAAATATACCGAAGAGTTAGTGCTGGACTAGCTGAAAATCAAAGTTTATCAGAAGCTTGGGCTAAAATTCCTGAAAAATTAGCATTTTATGATTATATTGGTAATAATCCAGCAAAAGGGGGGTTATTCCGAGCGGGTTCAATGGACAATGGGGATGGAATAGCTGTTGGATGGCTAGGACACCCCGTCTTTAGAAATAAAGAAGGGCGTGAACTTTTTGTACGCCGTATGCCTACTTTTTTTGAAACTTTTCCGGTTGTTTTGGTAGACGGAGACGGAATTGTTAGAGCCGACGTTCCATTTAGAAGGGCAGAGTCTAAATATAGTGTCGAACAAGTAGGTGTAACTGTTGAGTTTTATGGTGGTGAACTCAATGGGGTTAGTTATAGTGATCCCGCAACTGTGAAAAAATATGCTAGACGGGCTCAATTGGGTGAGATTTTTGAATTAGATCGTGCTACTTTGAAATCCGATGGTGTTTTTCGTAGCAGTCCAAGAGGTTGGTTTACTTTTGGGCATGCTTCGTTTGCTCTACTTTTCTTCTTTGGACACATTTGGCATGGTTCTAGAACCCTTTTCAGAGATGTTTTTGCTGGTATTGATCCAGATTTGGATGCTCAAGTAGAATTCGGGGCATTCCAAAAACTTGGAGATCCAACTACAAAAAGACAAACAGTCTGATGCAACATTGCTTTTTTTCTTATAGTTTGCGATTTTATTTAATAGGTATGGTATAAATCTTGATTTAAATCGCTGCCGTTTCTTTGATTCTTTCTTTATCCGTAGGGATACTCCCAAGTAAACAAAAACAAAACAGGTATGAAAGCTATAATTGTAAACCACAATCAAATTTATGGAAGCATTGGTTTATACATTTCTCTTAGTATCTACTTTAGGGATAATTTTTTTCGCTATTTTTTTTCGGGAACCACCTACAATTTCAACTAAAAAATGAAATAATTTTTCATTATCTTCATTGACGTAATCAGCCTCCAAATATTTGGAGGCTGATTACGTCAACTAGTCCCCGTGTTCCTCGAACGGATCTCTTAGTTGTTGAGAGGGTTGCCCAAAGGCAGTATATAGAGCATACCCAGTAAAACTTACAAGTAACCCAGATATAAAGATGGCGACTAGGGTTGCTGTTTCCATTATTATAGAATTGAAAGACCACAATGGATCTATGATAAGATCGTTTATTTACAACGGAATGGTATACAAAGTCAACAGATCGTAATGAATACAAAATAAGATTTATGGCTACACAAACTGTTGAAGATAGTTCTAGATCAGGTCCAAGAAGCACTACTGTAGGGAAGTTATTGAAACCATTGAATTCCGAATATGGTAAAGTAGCTCCTGGATGGGGAACGACCCCTTTGATGGGTGTTGCAATGGCTCTATTTGCGGTATTCCTATCTATTATTTTGGAGATTTATAATTCTTCTGTTCTACTGGATGGAATTTCAGTGAATTAGACTGAGAAGAATCTTGAAGTCCTAGCTTTTAGTTCGATATAAAAAGTAAATTATGTAGGTCTAAAAATTTTAGCCTATTCTCCTTTGGTAGTTCGACCGCGAAATCTTTTTCTGCATTGTATATTTCCGGAATATGAGTGTGTGACTTGTTATAATTGACCCTATGGATAGTACAGAGAGTGGGGTCTGTCATCTTTATCAAGATGGTTTTACTTCGTCGGATATTCATTCGAGTATCTGGAGCACGAAATAGATCAAATAGATCACAAAGCATTCGAACTATGATTCATACTTAATACTCAGACCTCGTAGCCGGACTTCTTTCCGTTCTATCTTATAAACTTTAATAAATCAAAATATTTTTCTACTTTATAATAAACTCTTATTTGGATCAAAGGACAAGCGCTTCTTTGTATTTTATGTTTTTAGCCATTATAGTTATTTTTTGATTGAATAAGTGATGATCCAACGGTTCTCACTCAGTGAACCTTGGACTTTGAAGGTTTCATTGAATTATCGTGGTTCTCGTATGAATCTGAGGTTTAAATTGATTAGTTAAGTAGGGTCTTAACAAGAGAATTCCTATCAATAATAAAGAAAACAAGAAAAAATCCGCATTCCCGTTCCATACAAATACCAAATAAAAAAGACAAAAAAGATAGGTAATCTAGAAGATTCAAGAGGCCTGTAACGATCAACACAACATAAAGACGAACGAGCTGACTTGATTTTTTGGCATTTAACCACAAAGAAGAGCTTTCGCGTTTTGACTCTTTCATATCCATTTCAATCAGTATTTGGGTCTTTTTTTTTGTTTGAGCTGTACGAGATGAAATTCTCATATACAGTTCTTGGAGGGGGAGTAACCTTGGTTTACCTATCTCAATAAAGTTTATGATTGGTTCGAAGAACGTCTTGAAATTCAGGCGATTGCAGATGATATAACTAGTAAATATGTTCCTCCGCATGTCAACATATTTTATTGTCTAGGAGGAATTACTCTTACTTGTTTTTTAGTACAAGTAGCTACGGGATTTGCTATGACTTTTTATTACCGTCCAACTGTTACTGAGGCTTTTGCTTCTGTTCAATATATAATGACTGAAGCTAACTTTGGTTGGTTAATCCGATCAGTTCATCGATGGTCGGCAAGTATGATGGTCCTAATGATGATCCTGCACGTATTTCGTGTATACCTCACCGGTGGTTTTAAAAAACCTCGCGAATTAACTTGGGTTACTGGTGTGGTTCTGGGTGTATTGACCGCATCTTTTGGTGTAACAGGTTATTCTTTACCTTGGGATCAAATTGGTTATTGGGCAGTCAAAATTGTAACAGGTGTACCTGATGCTATTCCGGTAATAGGATCGCCTCTTGTAGAATTATTACGCGGAAGTGCTAGTGTTGGACAATCCACTTTGACTCGTTTTTATAGTTTACACACTTTTGTATTACCTCTTCTTACGGCCGTATTTATGTTAATGCATTTCCTAATGATACGTAAGCAAGGTATTTCAGGTCCCTTATAAATAATATAGATTCTAGATATTTGTAATTACTCATTTATCTTATTACTTGGTGAAGGAACGATACTATTTTATTGCTATAAATATGGATTATTAAAAAAATAAGACATGTATTTGGATATTTTCCTTCAACTCCACAGTATTGTATTAATTTTTTTTACATAAAAAAGTTGAAGGGAATTCTATGAAGAGAAAATGGATTATGGGAGTGTGTGACTTGAACTATTGATCGGGCCGTGCAGAAATATGACTTTATCTGCTACATTGGAATTCACAACCAAATGTTTCTTTGTTCCAACCACTGTGTAAGCCCCATACAGGGGATAGGCTGGTTCACTTGAAGAAAATCTTTTCTATGATCATACCCGACGATGTCGTGGATGAGTGGGCTCCGTAAAATCCAGTAGATTAAGGGACGGAACATAATCCTGATTATGTTTTTAGCTATTTTTTACTAAAAAAAATATTTATTTAATAGTATGTAAATGCATTCATTTCCTCTGCATCGACTCGATTTATGATACTATCGGAGTGAATACAGGATCTAATGAAGGGTAGAGGGTAGACTCCATTAGTAACAAGTAAATCCTTTGTATTTTAAAAATCTCGATATAATTTTTGAGATTAAGGACGAATTGATAAGGTATGAGACGATCCAGGAAGCACTTAATCATGATCAAATTTTTAAGCTTACGTGGGTGTTGAGCATTTACCTGTAAGAATGGAATTTATGGCAATCTTTAGTTGCAATAACTTTGGAATCGGATAATTTTTTTTTACATATTAAATACTTGTGGATAACATATATATTTTTTGTATATATTAATTTCGTTTGATTAATTCTTGCTCGAGCCGGATGATGAAAAATTATCATGTCCGGTTCTCCCGGGGGATGGATCAATAAGAATTCACCTATCCCAATAACAAAAAAACCAGATTTGAATGATCCTGTATTACGAGCTAAATTAGCTAAAGGTATGGGTCATAATTATTACGGAGAACCCGCATGGCCAAACGATCTTTTATATATTTTTCCTGTAGTAATTCTTGGTACCATTGCCTGTAACGTGGGCTTAGCGGTTTTAGAACCATCAATGATTGGTGAACCTGCGGATCCCTTTGCAACTCCTTTGGAAATATTACCTGAATGGTATTTCTTTCCTGTATTTCAAATACTTCGTACAGTGCCTAACAAATTGTTAGGTGTTCTTTTAATGGCTTCAGTACCAGCGGGATTATTAACCGTACCCTTTTTGGAAAATGTTAATAAGTTCCAAAATCCATTTCGTCGTCCAGTAGCGACAACCGTCTTTTTGATTGGCACCGTGGTGGCCCTGTGGTTAGGTATTGGAGCAACATTACCAATTGATAAATCTCTAACTTTAGGTCTTTTTTAATTAAAATTTTTCAATTGTAAAATAAAAGACGTGGGTATCTAGGGAGTAGTCATTTCAAAATGAATTCTCCCTAGATACATATCTAATTAATTAAATAAATTAAATTGAGTTCGACTGGAACATAGAAATTACGTTGCAGGTTTAAAATTAATTTCAATTTCAAATTTACTTTTTAGTAATTTTTTTTAATGCTTTTTCTATTCTTTTTCTAGAATGTCTAATATCTTTTTTAGATCTTCTATGTGAAAATGTTCAATTTTTATAAGGTCTTCTTGACTGTTATTCAAAAGGTCCAATAATGTATGTATATTGGACTTTTTGAGACAATTATAGATTCTGGGAGGCAATTCTAATTGGTCAATAAAAATATATTGAAATGCTAGTTCTTTTTTTTTTTTTCTTAGGTTAACTAATCTATTATGAAAAGGAAAAAAGGGTAAAGTAACTTGATGTTGATTGTTCTCTAAATAGAACGTTTCTTCTTCTACATGTAGAAAAGGAATAAATAAATTAATCAAATTCCGGGAGGCTTCATGAAGTGCTTCTTTAGGAGTTAAACTTCCATTTGTCCATATTTCTAGAAAAAGAATCTCTTGTTTTTCATTCCCATTCCCATAAGAATGAATACTATGATTCGCGTTTTGAACAGGCATGAATACTGCATCTATAGGATAACTTCTGTCTTCAAAGTTATTTGACATTTTTAGGCTATATCCGCGATTCCTCTCGATTTTTAATCCAACACACAAATCTATTGGTTCCGTTAAGGTAGCTATATGCTGTGTATTATCAACTATTTCCACAGAGGGCGGTAAAATTATGTCTCGAGCAGTTATATATCCGGGACCTTTGACACAAATAAGCGCGTTGCGCGTTCCGTATAGATTACTTCTTAATACAACCTCGTTCAAATTCATTAAAATTTCATGTACTGATTCTTTAATACCTACTATGTTAGAATAGTCATGTGGTATGTTCTCAGATTTTGCACGTGTAATACATGTTCCTTCTATTTCGCCAAGTAAAGCTCTTCGCATCGCAATGCCTATTGTGTCGGCTTGACCTTTCATAAGTGGAGACAGAATAAAGCGTCCATAATAAAGACGCTTACTGTCTCTTCTTGATTCAACACACTCCCACTGTAGTGTCCGAGTAGATACTTTGACTTTCTCTCGAACCATAGTAATTTTATTTGATCAGATCATTGAATCGTTTATTTCTCTTGAAACCCTTTCAGCTTTTATTTAGTTCTATACACGTCTTTTTTTAGGGGGTCTACAACCATTATGTGGCATAGGGGTTACATCTCGTACGAAACTTAAAAGTATACCGCTTCTACGAATAGCTCGTAATGCTGCATCTCTTCCCAGTCCAGGGCCTTTTATCCTTACCTCAGCTCGTTGCATACCTTGATCCACTACTGCTCGAATAGCATTTCCTGCTGCGGTTTGAGCAGCAAAAGGTGTTCCTCTTCTTGTACCCCTGAATCCACAAGTACCCGCTGAGGACCAAGAAATAACCCGACCCCGTACATCTGTAACGGTCACAATGGTATTGTTGAAACTTGCTTGAACATGAATAACTCCCTTTGGTATTCTACGTACATTTTTACGTGAACCACTACGTGTATTTTTACGTGAACCAATTCTTAATATAGGTTTTGCCATATTTTTTCATTTCACAAGAAATATATGGATATATCCATTTCATGTCAAAACGGACTTTTTTTGCCAGCTCCGTGGAAGTGCCCTTTCCTTTAGTTTATTTCCTTTAGTAAGATTATCCTTGTCTTTGTTTATGCCTCGGGTTGGAACAAATTACTATAATTCGTCCCCTCCTACGGATTAGTCGACACTTTTCACAAATTTTACGAACGGAAGCCCTTATTTTCATAGTAATTATTCCTTAATTCTGTGAATATAGTTATTGTTTTGTTGGACGAAAAAAGGTTTCTTGATATTTTTGAATCTTTAATTGTATCTTCGTGAAAGGAATGTTGAAATTGAAAAAACCACTTACTCTTTTGAATCCTTGTTATGGAGTCCATAAAGCGGCTGTCCCCTGATTAACTTATACCTAAGAATTTGCTAAAAAATTTTTTTTTAGCAGGGGTGGTATTACACAACCCCCTTTTTTCACAAATGGTAAATTCCGAATATCCAATTTTTATATTAGAAGGATTACCATATATAACACAAAATTTCTCCGCCGATTCTTTTTAGTCTAGCTTCTCGGTCTGTCATTATACCTTGAGAAGTCGAGAGGATTACAATTCCTATTCCGCCTAAAATTCGTGGAATTCGTTGAGAGTTAGAATAGATTCGTAGACCCGGTCGACTTATTCTCTTTAAATTTAAAATAGTTTTATAGGATTCTTTCTTATTTCGTCTATGTTTTAGGGTTAAAATCAAAAAATATTGATTGTTTTCACGATGTTTCCTTACGTTTTCGATAAAACCCTCCCGTAAAAGTATTTTAACAATGCTTTCGGTGATGTTAGTCGACCCTATCCGAACTGTTCCTTTTCTATTCATGTCAGCATTTCGTATAGAGGTTATTATATCAGCAATAGTGTCTTTCCCCATGATAAGTTAAAATTCCTTATTGTTCTATAATTTTGATATAATCAACATGTTCTTTTTCTTTTATTTATATATAGATATAGACGAATTATATATTAATATATGAATTAAATTATTAATATTTTATTATTAAGGGTATATGCGTGATACACAATCGATTAATTTATTTTATTTCAATACCATTTTTTTAATCCTATACTAACTATCGATATTTAGGTCTTATAAGACCTCAGGAGCTAATGAAACTATTTTAGTAAAGTTTAATTGTCTTAATTCCCGTGGGATCGCCCCAAAAACTCGAGTTCCTTTTGGATTCCCTTCTTGATCAATGACAACTGCGGCGTTGTCATCATATCGTATTATCGTCCCATTGTTACGTTTGAGTTCTTTACAAGTACGTACAATTACAGCTCTGATCACTTCTGATCTTTCTAGAGGAGTATTCGGTATTGCTTCCTTGATTACAGCAACAATAACGTCACCAATATGAGCATATCGGCGATTACTAGCTCCTATTATTCGAATACACATCAATTCTCGAGCCCCGCTGTTGTCTGCTACATTCAAATAGGTTTGTGGTTGAATCATATCATTTTTTTGTATCTCTTCTTTTAATACAAAGGACGAAGTAAAAAAATATTGTTTGTCAAAAAAAAAAACCGATAATCTTTTTATCCTTAAATGTTATTTAGCTTTTTCATTCTATATTCCTATTCAGAAATAATGAATTGGGTTTTTATAGGCATTTTTGATGCCGCTATTGAAATAGCTTTTCTGGCTATATTTTCGGGTACACCACCCATTTCATAAAGTATTTTACCTGGTTTAACTACAGCTACCCAATACTCTGGGGATCCTTTCCCAGAACCCATACGCGTTTCCGCCGGTCTTACTGTAACTGGTTTGTCTGGAAATATACGTACCCAAATTTTTCCTCCACGTCGTACATTTCGTGACATTGCTCGTCGCCCTGCTTCTATTTGTCTAGATGTGATCCAAGCGGGTTCAAGTGTTTGAAGAGCATATCTGCCAAAACAAATACGATTCCCACGAGAAGATATTCCTTTTAGTCTTCCTCGATGTTGTTTACGAAATCTGGTTCTTTTTGGGTTATAGTTGATGGGTTTTTTATAAATTAGAAATTCCATCTCTACTACAGAACTGAACGTGAGAGTTTCTTCTCATCCAGCTCCTCGCGAATAAAAGTACTAAAAAAGCTTGTATTAAGATATAGATGTAGTTAATGATTAATCCTATTAATCTTGGTCTTTTTTGAAATTTCATCTGATCTCTTCTAAATTTGTGTATGTCTTTTTCAAAATGGAATCCAAGATTAATTCTATTTATATTTATTTAAAAATAACGTAATATCATTATCTCTAATGTCGTTTTTGTTAGAGTTAGAATATTCTAACAAAATCCTTATTTTTTTTTATTTGAAAAAAAAAATATATTCGCCGGCGAATATTTACTCTTTCAATATCTATTTAAGTTTGATGTTTATCCCACGAGGTCTCAGAATAAAAATCAGAATAGATAATAAAGTTTCTGGTTTATTCCGCCATCCTGTCCAATGAATTACTAAGATTTATTTTTCAATTGAGTCCTCTATATTCATGGGTTCCGTCGTTCCCATCGCCTCTTGATTAATCATTAGGCCCGAATTCTACAATGGAGCTCTTACCTGAAATTTTTAATTTCATTTTTTAATTTATTTTTGAGTCAATTTTCTCAGTTTTTATTGGCTCAAGGCTCTTAATTTTTTTTTTTCAGAACGAACAGATTTATTTAATTATTATGAATGAATCTGTATTCATGCTTTATTACATTGTTTTTATTACAGTGACCTCATAGACTTTCCAAATTGGAATAATAGATCATGAATATTCAAATTTTTTCTCTCTTTCTTTCATCCTTCCATTTATCCGCATACTTTTCGATTACCTTTCATAACTTATAATAATATAATAATATTTCGTTATTCTTTTTTTTGTAAAAAAAATTCAGTTGCTACAATTATATGATCAGTCTATCATATCTTGACTGATTTTTTTGGATCCAGATAATGCGAAGCAATGAGTTGCTTAGGTTATTTATTAATGCTATAGTTATTAGTTGCTCTTATCGGTAAGTTATTTTTTTATTTTTTTTCTTAGTCTAATCGAATCCTAAACTAACGAGTCACACACTAAGCATAGCAATTATATCAAAGGAGTTTTGATGGAAATTTTTATTCAACCTTATAGAATTGCTTATTTTTTCTTAAACAAAAAAAGAAGACTGTAATTTTTTTATTGCTGTCTGTATAGTGTTATACTACACAGTTTTTTATCCTTGGATAAAATGTAAAGACAAATAAAGTTTGTTATTCTTCGTCTTCGTCTACGAATATCCAAATTTTTATTCCTAAGACCCCATAAATAGTTCGAACTGTATAGGAACAATAATCAATTTTAGCTTCAATTGTTTGTAAAGGAACTCTGCCTTCTCTGATCCATTCAACACGTGCAATTTCTTTTCCGTCGATACGTCCTGCAATTTGTACTTGAATTCCTTTTGTATTCGCCTGTTCAGTTAATTCAATAGCTTTTTTCATTGCTTTTCGAAAAGAAACGCGGTTTTTTAATTGGCCAGCGATAAATTCTGCAAGAATATTAGGATGCCCATACGGATTGGAAATTCTGGTAATAGCAATATTGAGTTTTCTGTTGACACAATTAAGTTCTTTTTGAACATTCATCCGTAATTCTTCGATTCTTCGGGGTTTATCTTCAATTAATAATTTAGGAAATCCCATATAGATTATTATCTGAATGAGATCGATTCTTTTTTGAATTTCGATACGTGCAATTCCCTCCATACCAGAAGATATTCTTATATTTTTTTGGACATAATTTTTAATACAGTCTCGTATTTTTTTATCTTCTTCTAAACCTTCAGAAT